TATGGAAATCCTAATATTCTTGCAGAATTTATAGCCGGACAATTAGAAAATAGAGTTTCTTTTCGCAAAGCAATGAAAAAGGCTATTGAATTAACCGAACAAGCAAATATAAAAGGAATTCAAGTACAAATTGCAGGACGCATTGATGGAAAAGAGATTGCACGTGTCGAATGGATCAGAGAAGGTAGAGTTCCCCTACAAACCATTCGAGCTAAAATTGATTATTGTGCCTATACAGCTAGAACTATCTATGGCGTATTAGGTATCAAAATTTGGATATTTATAGATGAGAAATAAAAAAACTTTCCTTGACTTTTTTTTTTACCCCAAAAACCCAATAAAAAATAGGAAACTCGTTCATTTTTTTGATTGAAGATAAAAAAAAAGAGCTCTTAATTCCGTAATTCTTTAATTTTTTTAATTTTACAGGGTTGAATAAAAATTCGATTGAATTTTGATATAATTGCTATGCTTAGTGTGTGACTCGTTGGTTTTTTTAAGGATAAGATTCAAAAAAAAAGCCCTCCTAGTATAAAATAATAACTATAGAACTAAAAACCAACTCATTACTTCGCATTATCTAGATCCAACAAACCAGTCAAGATATGATAGATTATTCATATCATTGTAGCAACTGAAATCTTTTTTTCATAAAATAAAAAAGCAAAAAATCTGATTCTAAGTTGTGAACCAGAATATAGAAAAAAGATGTGGATATAGGGCTGAGAGAAAGAGAGAAAAAGAATATCAATGATATAGAATTCCAATATGTAAGGTCTATGAGTCATCTCATAAAAGGCAATGTAATAAAGCACCAATACTGATTCATACATAATTAAATGATAGATATAGAACAACAAAACCAAGAGCCCTGAGTCAATAAAGACTAAGAAAATTGACTCAAGAACAAATTTAATTAAGAAGAGCTCCGTTGTAGAATTAAGACCTAACCATTAAACAAGAAGCGATGGGAACGATGGAACCCATGAATGCAGAAGATTTTATTGAAACCAAAGCCTAACAATTCATTGGTCGGGATGGCGAAAGGAACCGAGAAAAAATTTATCTATTCTGATCTGATTTATCTATTCTGATCTGAGATGTAATAAACTAACCTTACAACTGAAATAGATATTAGAGTAAATATTCGCACACGAAAACGTTATTTTTGGATTGCTAAATTTTTGATTTGGGGCAATCCAATACGATAAAATGAAAAAAAAAATAAGGATTCATTATGTTCTAAAAAAAAAGAATATTTTTGATAAAAATAAATAGAAATATATGTTTAATAGGTTTAGTTATATATCCAAAATAGCTAAAAAGGTATACAAATAACTAATAGATTAGATGAAATCTTAAAGAATCCCGCAATTTCATCTATATATTCATTAAATATATTTCAATTAAAATGAATTTGAATCCTTTTATTCGCGAGGAGCTGGATGAGAAGAAACTCTCACGTCCGGTTCTGTAGTAGAGGTGGAATTCAGAAACAACCATCAACTATAACCCCCAAAAAATCAGATTCCGTAAACAACATAGAGGACGAATGAAGGGAATGTCTTATCGAGGTAATCATATTAGTTTCGGTAAATATGCTCTTCAAGCGCTTGAACCCGCTTGGATCACATCTAGACAAATAGAAGCAGGGCGCCGGGCAATGACACGAAACGCACGTCGTGGTGGAAAAATATGGGTACGTATATTTCCCGACAAACCGGTTACAGTAAGACCCACAGAAACACGTATGGGTTCAGGTAAGGGCTCTCCTGAATATTGGGTAGCTGTTGTTAAACCAGGTCGAATACTTTATGAAATGGGCGGAGTCGCAGAAAATATAGCTAGAGAAGCCATTTCAATAGCAGCGTCCAAAATGCCTATCAAAACTCAATTTCTTATTTTGGGATAAGAATATAGAACCAAAGAAAGTAGAGCCTGGGAATGAAAAATGCAAGGTTTCTTTTTTTTTTGACAAAGAATATTTCTTTCTTTTTCTTCGCCTTTTGCATTGAAAGAACAAATAAAAAAATGATTCAACCTCAGACACGTTTGAATGTAGCAGATAACAGCGGGGCTCGAGAATTGATGTGTATTCGAATCATAGGAGCTAGTAATCGTCGATATGCTTATATTGGTGACGTTATTGTTGCTGTGATTAAAGAAGCAGTACCAAATATGCCCCTAGAAAGATCAGAAGTGGTCAGAGCTGTAATTGTACGTACCTGTAAAGAACTGAAACGTGACAACGGTATGCTAATACGATATGATGACAATGCCGCAGTTGTCATTGATCAAGAAGGAAATCCTAAAGGAACTCGCGTTTTTGGTGCGATCGCCCGGGAATTGAGGTATTTAAATTTTACTAAAATAGTTTCATTGGCGCCCGAGGTATTATAATAGTCTTAAAATATAAGATGAGACTTTGATATAATTATAGTAGGGTATTGGAAAGAAATAGATTCAAATTAATTTAGTAGATTGTGTTTTACGCATATACCTTTAATTTAATAATATAATTTTTATTCATAAACAAATAAAATAAGTAAAAAAAGCAAAAAACATGTTGATTATATCAAAATTTTTGGGCAACAAGAATTTGCCTCCATTATGAATAGAGACATTATTGCTGACATACTAACCTCTATACGCAATGCTGATATGGATAAAAAAAGAGTCCTTCGAATAGCATCTGCTAATATCACCGAAAACATTGTTAAAATACTTTTACGAGAAGGTTTTATCGAAAATGTGAGGAAACATCGAGAAAGCGACAAATATTTTTTGGTTTCAACCCTGCGACATAGACGAAATAGAAAAGGGCCCTATAGAAATATTTTAAATTTAAAACGGATCAGCCGACCTGGTTTACGAATCTATTCTAACTATCAAAGAATTCCTAGAATTTTAGATGGAATGGGAATTGTAATTCTTTCCACTTCTCAAGGTATAATGACAGACCGAGAGGCTCGACTAAAAGGAATAGGCGGAGAAATTTTGTGTTATATATGGTAATCCTTCTTATATCCGCATTGGATCCGAAACTTCCTATTTGGTGTGAAAAAAAAAAAAAACGAAAAAAAAAAAATGCGGAGTGTATAATCTTGTTCCTCCTACATTAGTTAATACTTTAAGGAGGTTTTACCTGAAATGAAAGAACAAAAATGGATTCATGAGGGTTTAATTACTGAATTGCTTCCCAATGCTATGTTCCGGATTCGTTTAGATAATGAGGATCTTATTTTAGGTTATGTTTCAGGAAAAATTCGACGTAGTTTTATACGGATACTGCCAAGAGTCAAAATTGAAGTAAGTCGTTATGATTCAAGCAGAGGGCGTATCATTTATCGACTCCGCAACAAAGATTCGAATGCTTAGGTGGTTTTTTAACTTTAACATTCCTTTCCGTGGGAATACGATTTTAAAAAATTTCAAGAAACTTATTTTCTTCCAAGAAGTCGATTCAAAATTAAGATTAAGGTATAAAAAATATGAAAATACGAGCTTCTGTTCGTAAAATTTGTGAAAAATGTCGACTAATCCGCAGGCGGGGGCGAATTATAGTAATTTGTTCCAACCCGAGACATAAACAAAGACAAGGATAGTCTAAAAAAGACTCTCTAAAAGACTCAATCTACAAATAAAAAAAGGATCTGTTTTGACAAGAAATGGATATATCCATATATCTATATATCGAATATATCTATATATCGATATGACTCATATTTATGAGATGATAAAATATGGCAAAAACTATACCAAGAATTGGTTCGCGTAGAAATGGGCGTATTGGTTCACGTAAGAATACACGTAGAATACCAAAGGGAGTTATTCATGTTCAAGCAAGTTTCAATAATACCATTGTGACTGTTACAGATGTAAGAGGTCGGGTGGTTTCTTGGTCTTCCGCCGGTACTTGCGGATTTCGGGGTACAAGAAGAGGGACACCTTTTGCTGCTCAAACCGCAGCTGGAAATGCTATTCGTACAGTAGTAGATCAAGGTATGCAACGAGCAGAGGTCATGATAAAAGGTCCCGGTCTCGGAAGAGATGCAGCATTACGGGCTATTCGTCGAAGTGGTATACTATTAACTTTCGTACGGGATGTAACTCCTATGCCACATAATGGCTGTAGACCCCCTAAAAAAAGACGCGTGTAAAAATAACCATTAAAGAAAAGAAATTTCAAGAGAAATAAACGATTCGATCAAATAAGATTATATTACTATGGTTCGAGAGAAAGTAACAGTATCTACTCGGACACTGCAGTGGAAGTGTGTTGAATCAAGGACAGACAGTAAGCGCCTTTATTACGGACGCTTTCTTTTGTCTCCACTTATGAAAGGTCAAGCCGACACCATAGGCATTGCGATGCGAAGAGCTTTACTTGGAGAAATAGAAGGAACATGTATTACACGTGCAAGATCTGAGAAAATACCACACGAATATTCTACCATAGCAGGTATTCAAGAATCAGTACATGAAATTTTAATGAATTTGAAAGAAATAGTATTGAGAAGTAATTTATACGGAACTTGTGACGCGTCTATTTGTGTTAAGGGTCCTGGGTATGTAACAGCTCAAGATATCATCTCACCAACTTATGTGAAAATCGTTGATAATACACAACATATAGCTAGCTTGACGGAACCGATTGATTTTTGTATTGGATTACAAATTGAGAGGAATCGCGGATATCATATAAAAAGTTCAAATAACTTTCAAGACAGAAGTTATCCTATCGATGCTGTATTCATGCCTGTTCGAAACGCAAATCATAGTATTCATTCTTATGGGAATGGAAATGAAAAACAAGAGATACTTTTTCTCGAAATATGGACAAATGGAAGTTTAACTCCTAAAGAAGCGCTTCATGAAGCGTCCCGAAATTTGATTGATTTATTTATTCCTTTTTTCCATACAGAAGAAAACTTAAATTTAGACGACAATCAACACAAGGTTACTTTACTTCTTTTTACCTTTCATGATAAATTGGTTAA